ATAAGAAAGCGTTCTTAGTTCAGTTCGGTAGAACGTGGGTCTCCAAAACCCGATGTCGTAGGTTCAAATCCTACAGAGCGTGATTCCGTTCTTGTTAGGTCTAATTACAATGAAATAACTTCACTAACTTGAAGAGCAACCTGAATTTTACCTCCTGCGGATTAAAGAAAGGAGGAAGTAAATAAAAAAGTACATATACCCTTGTCTCCCCCTTTAGAGTATTACTGCTGTCGTTCTCGGGTAATACTACTTGCAGTATAACTTGAGGGATGCCTCCGTTCTTTTATGGCTGGGTTGTGGCACTTTAGGAGAAATAATCCCACGAATAGACTAACCTTCACTGTAAGGTAAGGACTATTCAATGCCGTTCTACTGGCGGTATGTATTCGGACTCGGCTGACCGAAAACCTCTCATAGCTGTAGGTAAGTCATAAAAGGAGACGGGAGCGTCCATGGTAGAGACACCTCATTCTAGCTGCAGCGAATCGAAATTCTAGCAACTTTCTAGCAGACAAGAATCAAATTCTAACAAAAACGATGGCACAGAAGATAAATGAAAAGCAACATCGATAGGACAGAATCGAGATTCAAGCATCCAAGCATCAAAGCATCAAAGCATCAAAGCTTGAAAGCATGAAAGCATGAAAGCAGAGCAGACAAGAATCAAATGAAAGCAACAAAGAATCGAAGGAAAATCCAATGTAATATGAAACAAAAAAGAAACATTAACATAAACAATGATGAGGATCTTTTTCAAATTAACTTCTCAGAAAACAGAGATACGTGAACAACCAACGCATATTATTAATTCAACAATTCAGAGTGAACCATGCTGGTTTAAATATATAAGTGGTAATTTATATAGACTTTTGAGTCTACATAAGAATTCTGAGCATATAATGAATCTCAAGTTAGTTATGCAGCATGCTCCTTCGGGGATAAAGAGTGTTGTATATAATCATAATGGTATTTCTTCTAAATATACTTTTGCTAAATGGGCACCTTTGACAGCTAAAAAGAATATTCCTATAAACATAGCTGGAAATCAGATAATGCGATCACCGGAGAAGCAAATTGGGCTTGCAGATATATGCCGGGAGTCGGGGAGAATCAAAAGCTTTAAACTATCGGATGCAATATTGTTATCGTATTACAAAGATACTCGCTTTGTTATCTTTCTTTCTATCTTATTTGGTTTCACAATATGGGGGTTCATAGCACCCGAACCCCTTTTGCTAAAACCATTAGCACTTAGCTCACCCAATTTAAAAATCTTAATAGATTTGATTAACGATACTTATGTTGACCACGTTTGTAGCACCCACCTTGGAGTGAGTAGCCCATGCGAATGCGGGGAGCCCCTCAATAAAACAGCTAGAGATCTCTTTCCGCTAAATTCCTTTGACCCACTCCAAATAGATAATAAACAAAGCGGTAAGATAAAAACTGTGTCATTAATGGTTGCAACGATTATTATATCTATTGCACTTACAGAGTCCGTTTCGCAGTATGGAGTATATATAAAAATATGAATAAGAAAATGGTAAGCATGAATATGAAAATGGTAAGCATGATATTTGATCCTGGTTCTAATATGCATTTCCGTGTAACGTATAGATCATATACTGATGGTAGGCCGGGGGGTGATGTTCCAAAATGTTCTCTTCATAGTTTGGCATTTGAAATAAATGATGTTTACGCTGTCTATAAGCATAATAATCGCGACTATGAACTTTCGGAAGGTGATATTCTTAATATTCAAAACTTGGTTCTATCAGGAAATTACAACTTTTCCTCACTTAGACTTGTTCGCACATATAGTGAATCCCCCGGGTCGAATTTGATCCCAGCCTTACCCGTCGAAGTCGAAGCCTCTCTAGCTGACGAAGTTGTTATTGGGGCACTTGCTGGTATCTTAATCAAAGAGTTTGGCCAATCTTCCTATTTTAGTAAATCGTGCTATAGTTCTTATTCTAAAGATAGAACAATAACCCATTACCTCGATACCATTCAAGAGTATAGGGATATTAAAACTCTTCTTATACTAAATTGTTCCAATTCTGAATTAAAGTTCTCCAGGTCACGACTTATAGAAAAAGTACGCTCTATTGTGAACAATGACTTGGTCAAGTTGATCTCCTCTTTTTGCAACGCTCCCATTGTTGATAATATGGACAGGGACTTCTCGATAAATACTGGCGTTCCTCCTATTCCTTTCATAGCTGAAGTACTATTCAATATCTATATGGACGATATTGATCGGGAAATTGAAGAACGATTGCCTAAACTGAAATATGCACGCTATCAAAATGAAATATTAATTCCCATTTTTGATTATGAAGAAAAAGAACAGTCTTATTGTGAGGTTTTGAACGATATATTCATAAAGAAATTCAATCTTCTTCCGCCAACTTTAGAACGTGCTGTTAGGGGAGGAGTATTTACCCCTTTCTCAGGTGGCTTCATTCTCATCAACAATGAAGGAAAGAGTCAAATCAAA